CTGTTTACTGAATCACATGAAATTTTATCCAACTCCATATTTGGAATGAAATGTATGAACTACGTTTGAACGGAGGAATAAAGAGAATTTTCTACTTAAATTGGAAGTTGCAACAGATCAAAATGGAAAGGAATTGATAAAACAGTCCTAGAAACAGAATTCTGTCACTTAGACTTATTAAAGTTAAAGTCATAAGGTTTTGTATATAATAGCAAAACAAAAAGGATTTCAATTATACCATTATTATGATATTACATATTCGAATTTGAGAAAAATAAAAGGATTCGGTATTTGGGAGATAAATACAAAGACAGAAAAATCAGAAACAACATAGGATCCATTTTTGTAGCACTTAACCGTCTTTATGTTAGAGATTTCGTTATTCAAAAAAAAAACGATTCGCAGAGAAGAGAAATATTTCTACTTTACTTTACTGATTTTTGAATAGAATATGATTTGAAGTGTATAAGAAGGGTTGCACTTATTAAACACGTATGCGGATAGCTATAATATCCGACTTCTCTTTTATTGCTGGTTCTATTCGGGACAGTCCGGGTCGTGTTCTATCAAAAGAGAATTTCTATTTAATGAAAAATTGAAGTGAAGTAGGATAATTTTATGATAATTACCTATAGACAATATATCTAAATAATAGATATCTGTGTAACAATTTATGTTCTGGGGTTTACATATACTGATATGTTTTGTTATAATTGAAATTGAGAAGAATTTTTTGATTGAAAAAATCAATACTGATTAGTTCTGTCTCAATTTGTATTTTCTTATGTCATTAGGAAAACACAATTTGCGATTCAAATCCCAGAATCGTCATTAATTCGAACTAAGCAGTCAATAGTTAATGGTTCAAGTTTGTCGGCTGAAAATCCACATTTTTTTTCTCAATAGAAAAGCCAGAGAATGTTTTTAGCATTGTGGATTTTCCAATACTATACAATCAATCGAAGGGATGGATAAAATCCAAAAAGGGTGTTTCTTTTAGGAAAAGGATTAAGGAAAACAGGAGTCAAAATCCAAGTACAATAAAACTTCAGCAATCTGGGAAAATTTTCATCTATTTTGTATTATTTTGGCGGCATGGCCGAGTGGTAAGGCGGGGGACTGCAAATCCTTTTTCCCCAGTTCAAATCCGGGTGTCGCCTGATCAACAAAAAAACTCGAAATCTCTTCTTCTCTTCGGTTCCGCTTATAGAACTCGCAGAATTCTTCCCCGTTAGAAGCAGAGGAAACAGACTGTTAATGTTTTGTTGATTCTAAGCATGTGGTCTGAGGGTTTTCTAAACAAAAAGAGTGTGAATGCTCGTTCGCATCTAGGATTCAAGAAAATATTTGAATCTACTGGTAGAGGGTCTATCAAGACTTCACGATTCCCTTCTATTACTAAGGGAGTGTCTAATGACTGGATCTTGAATCAGATTGTAGAGCCTGAATAGGAAATCTGATTCAATTAAGAGTTTTGGAAGGAAGTGCAATATACGACGGACTCGCGAGAATCTCCGAGTGCTCAGGTATCCAACCAATATTAGATTGGATTGATAATTGACTTTTATAGAAAAAGGGGCAAACAGAAAGAATTTCTTTGCGGCAACCCCTAGACAAGCCCCCTCTTTCAGAGCGATAATGGGGAAGGGGGGTACCGGATCAAATGGGGAAATAGAGGTCTGTAATAGATAGATATTTCTGGTTTTTCGTGATTTCTCCCTTGTCTGTTTTTACTTACTAAGGTCAACAAAACAAAAAAAGAATAGGCCTTATTATTCTTATTCCTATATGTTCCCATTCCCTTCGGATCTTACTACGTATTTTGCTTGTGTTTAATCTTTCCCGATTCGAAATCATAATCGATTTATTGGATTGGTTTCTCGATAGTGTTCGGTCAGAATCCCTTTTTGACTCTGCGCCATGGATTCCACTATTATTAGGGAGGAATAATGGAAAAATTCCTTCGTATTTATAGAGATAGGGGACATAATTCACATGGATATAGTAAGTCTCGCTTGGGCTGCTTTAATGGTAGTCTTTACATTTTCCCTTTCACTCGTAGTGTGGGGAAGAAGTGGGCTCTAGAAGTACTACTAATTGAGTTGAGGAATCAAACCGTATCAATTTTTTTATAGATCGTTCTGCAACGCGTTTTGAACTATTTAAAATCAAAATCTCTGAATTTCGAATCCCATTGGACTCCAATGGAGTTATCTATGATATGAATCATACTCTTTCTCTCAAAGAGATATTTCAGTGATTCCCGTGTTTGTATTTCGAAAAGAAAGGGATTCCGATGATTGGAAATTTCTTCTAACCTAAAATTCTTCCGAAATTTTCTATTTCAATCAATGGAATGAGCTCTTACTATCTTTATAGATAGATACTGAGAAAGACTAGACTTTTTTTTATTTCTTTCCCTCTTTATTCTTCAAAGAAGAAGACGTTTTGTTAAGTGTATACGCACTTTCTATGAGAAATGATATAGAGATAGTGGTTGTCTAATGAGAGACTATGCAATAATAAGATCTTACCTTGAGCGAGTCACATATGGGGCATTTACCGATTGGTTTCTAATTTTAGAAAATCGATTTATGCTTTATCGACTTATTTCATATCATGGTTCGGGCATTAAAAATCGGTGAGGTTTTCTCTTCCTTATTAGTAAAAGGAAAGGAATTAGAATCCTAAGATAAGAGTGATTTCCGATTGATCGGAACAAATCGATGTAGTAAATTGGGTGTTATGTCAATTCCATACAATATATGATATGGAATTAATATATATCTATGAAGAGAATATTGTAGATTGATCTATAAAAACTTAAGCCTTTATCTTTATTCTAGATTACAACTTTATAGACTAAAAGATAGATAGTATGGTAGAAAGAAAGATGCATCTATTTCTTTCTTACATACTATCTATCTCTTAGAATACTGCCGATTATAGTCCGCTCATTTCATTTAAGTTAAGACGCGAAATTGGAATCCTTTTCATTTGACTTCGTCAATTTTTGATAAGAACTCAGAAGGAAAGTTTCGTTCAAATGAATTTGAAAATTCAATTGAATTAATCATTTTGACTGACTGTTTTTACGTAAATGATAAGTAGAAAAGCGGTAGGAACTAGAATGAATAGCGCAGTAGCAATAAATGCAAGAATATTTACTTCCATAATCTCATCGTTTTTTTTACTTCGCAATAACTCGGGATTTAATCCCCTAGAGATGATAAATATTTCGTCTGTAAATTCAATGAATGAATTACCTCTCGATGATCTTGAATCGGATCAATATCATGAATAACAATATCTGATCTATCAAATCAATTCGTCGTCGAGACTTGAATAGTATAACATAGGAAGTTCTTTTATCCATACCGAATCCAAATTTGGATTCCTGACCCAATCAATCCAAAATTCCTTTATTTAGAATCCATTTCCTTGTTTTTTTCTATAACCTACCTTGCGTCTTCCTTGTACAATCATCTGATAAAGGATCATCAGATTGCCTTTCCACTTCGATTAGTCACATAGTTACAAATCTAAACAAACAATAAAAGCGAAATGGAAAAATAGAAAAGAAAAAAGAAATAACGACCCCTTATTTGCTTTGGAAATGAAAGTATGCCCCCCGACACCCTTTCATAGTTCATAGAAAGGGAAAAAATGAATTGATGTATTTATGGGATATTGGATCCGTCGGGACTGGCGGGGCTCGAACCCGCAGCTTCCGCCTTGACAGGGCGGTGCTCTAACCAATTGAACTACAATCCCAGGGAAATAAGGGATCTAGCAGAAAATTTGATTCTTTTTTATCTTCGTATGGGGTATTTCTGAAGGACAAGAGGGGGTTAGACCATTTCATGGTAGATTGGCGAATTATTGGGCCGAGCTGGATTTGAACCAGCGTAGACGTATTGCCAACGAATTTACAGTCCGTCCCCATTAACCGCTCGGGCATCGACCCAGGAAGAATCAATTTTAGGCTTATTGGTAATCCATGATCAACTTCCTTTCACAGTACCCTACCCCCAGGGGAATTCGAATCCCCGCTGCCTCCTTGAAAGAGAGATGTCCTAAACCACTAGACGATGGGGGCCGACTTGTCCAACCGCCCTCATACTATGATCATAGTATGATCAGTTTTTTGAAATTGTCAATATAATGGAATGATATGATTAGATCCAAAGAATCTTTCCGTTTTTCAGAATTGTATAGAATTTTTGGATTCGTCATTGATATTCATTATCAATCGACATTCTCTATATAAATCTACTAAAATAAATCTAGTAAGCGGGATCAAGAAGTTATCAAAAATTTTCTCTAAGACTTTAGTTCAAGGGGACAAGTAGAATCTCTTCATCACATGATTCGATGAAATATCTTGAAATTTCTTTTATGTCGAATTGGTAAGTGTACATGTATGTTATGTACCAATCAAGCCAATTTTGTTTTGATAGGGATCATCTCAATAAAAAAAAATTAAGGCGGGTCTTGAAACAATTCATTTTAGTCTAGACTTGCTAGGCAAATCCATTTGATTATTCCAAAATCAGCCACTAGCCACCATGAGTCTACTGCATATACTTATATATATAATATATGTGCATATAGAAATTTTATCCACATAGTGATTCGTTCGGGAATTAAATCAAATAAGCCCTTTTAACTCAGTGGTAGAGTAACGCCATGGTAAGGCGTAAGTCATCGGTTCAAATCCGATAAGGGGCTTTAATTTTTTTTTTCATAAAAGTCCAGTCATAGTATTCAGAAAATAGAGGTCTTTTTTTTATTTAGTTGAAATAAAAAAGGAACTAACAAAATAATACGTTATCATTATACTGAATACTGAGTTAGAGTATAGTAGTTCCAGTTAGAAAGTCGGTAAATATTCATTATTATGAATACGCCCCTTGAATCATCAAAGATCTCTATTTTGCATTATACCAATCAAATCCATTGGAAAGATTCGAAATCAACAAAAGAAAAAGTAAGTGGAC